GAGGATTGTCTTGGATTAAATTATAAGAGATTCTTAAAGGACCGAAATAATATGTGTGAACACTGTCCATATCATTTCAAAATGAATAGTCCAGAAAGAATCGAATTTTTGATCGACCCCAATACTTGGGATCCTATCGATGAAGACATGGCCTCTCCGGATCCCGATCCCTATGAATCGGATTCGAAGGAGGATCACTTTTCAGAAGATGAAGATCCCATTGGGTTTGATTTAGAGAAGGATACCTTTTCAGAAGATCCTTCTGAATGGGATTCGGAGGAGGATACCTTTTCAGAAGATGAAGATCCCATTGGGTTTGATTTAGAGGAGGATACCTTTTCAGAAGATGAAGATCCCATTGGGTTTGATTTAGAGAAGGATACCTTTTCAGAAGATCCTTCTGAATGGGATTCGGAGGAGGATACCTTTTCAGAAGATGAAGATCCCATTGGGTTTGATTTAGAGGAGGATACCTTTTCAGAAGATGAAGATCCCATTGGGTTTGATTTAGAGAAGGATACCTTTTCAGAAGATCCTTCTGAATGGGATTCGGAGGAGGATACCTTTTCAGAAGATGAAGATCCCATTGGGTTTGATTTAGAGGAGGATACCTTTTCAGAAGATGAAGATCCCATTGGGTTTGATTTAGAGAAGGATACCTTTTCAGAAGATCCTTCTGAATGGGATTCGGAGGAGGATACCTTTTCAGAAGATGAAGATCCCATTGGGTTTGATTTAGAGGAGGATACCTTTTCAGAAGATGAAGATCCCATTGGGTTTGATTTAGAGAAGGATACCTTTTCAGAAGATCCTTCTGAATGGGATTCGGAGGAGGAGAACTTTTCAAAAGATCCTTCTGAGTGGGATTCGGAGGAGGAGAAGGGCAAGTCCTATGAAGATCGTCTTGATTCTTATCGAAGAAAGACAGGATTAAATGAGGCTGTTCAAACAGGCGTAGGTCAACTAAATGGTATTCCCGCAGCTTTTGGGATTATGGAGTTTGAGTTTATGGGGGGCAGTATGGGATCCGTAGTTGGAGAGAAAATCGCCCGTTTGGTTGAGTACGCTACCAATCAATCTCTACCTCTTGTTATAGTATGCGCTTCGGGTGGGGCACGCGTGCAAGAAGGAAGTTTGAGCTTGATGCAAATGGCTAAAATATCATCTGCCCTATTGGATTATGATCAATCCAATAACAAGTTATTATATATATCAATCCTTGCATCTCCTACTACTGGTGGGGTAACAGCTAGTTTTGGTACGTTGGCAGATATCATTATTGCCGAGCCCAATTCCTACATTGCATTTGCGGGTAAAAGAGTAATTGAAGAAACATTGAAAGAACCAATACCCGAAGGTTCACAAGAGGCTGAACCTTTATTCGAGAAGGGCATACTCGACCTAATCATCCCACGGAAGCTTTTAAAAGACGTTCTGACTGAGTTTTTGAAGTTCCACGGCTTGAATCCTTTGAATTCCAATTCAATCAAGTAGAGCTCTTGACAATTGTACAGTAAAGCTATATAATATAACTGTACGTAATATTTTGATCGAGGTACCCATTTTATGACAACTTTCAATTTTCCCTCTATTTTTGTCCCTTTAGTTGGCCTCGTGTTTCCGGCAATGGCAATGGCTTCTTTGTTTGTTTTTGTTCAAAAAAACAAGATTGTTTAGATCTGAGGGGACAAAATCTCATCCGTTTTTTTGAAACAATGATTTAATTTAGAAAAAAATTCTAGCGGATTTCAAATAGATCCGGGGGGCAGTATGCCAAAAAAGTCGACGGATCTATATTGGGGTTGAAAAGTTTCTTCATGATGGAAAAGTATTTTCATCTAAAAAGAAAAATAAATTCAATATACAACAGGAGGAACATGACGACCCAACACAAAGGTAAAAATAAATTCAATATACAACAGGAGGAACATGACGACCCAACACAAAGGTAAAAATAAATTTAATATACAACAGGAGGAACATGACGACCCAACATAAAGATAACTGGAAGTCTCGACTATTTTGGTTCTGGTTTACAATAAGACTTATTTTCCAGTTTTTAAGTGCGCTTCTCATTTTTGTCTTCGCAGGCCTATTATTGTGGAGTGGAATACACAGTTACCTTTCAACAGAGTTGAAATGTATGGTTGTGGATAATCCACTACCTTTTCGTCCACAAGGGATGCTCAATTTTTGCTTGGGGATATGGAGTTCGTTGATTGGCATGTGTGTATTGTTCATAAAGGTAGGGAATAGCCCTCCTGATACTGATAAGAGGGATAGCCCTCCTGATACTGATAAGAGGGCTGGCTTGTTTTGCCTTTTCTCTGATTCCTCTCCTGGCAAAAAGCGTATCGGATTCACTATTATTCAATATTTTGGAAAAAATATCAAAGAACTAAAAATTGGAGTTACAACGGGGCCCGATGGTTCTGAGGTAGCTTGTGTCGATATTCGCGGTGAAGCGTCTCTTTTCAAGACTGAAGTGGATGAACGTTTT